CGAGATCAGATCGACTACTCTACTACCATCATGCCGAAGGTCTTTTCTTCAAGAGGACGGAGAATGAAGAGCTTCTTTAGAATCTTAGAGGCCGCACCGCTTCATTCAATTGCTCTGTCATAAAGAAAGGGAAGGAATGTTTGATCAATCAAGCAAGGTTTCTCCGGGTCCCGTGGTTGCCTCAGAACCATTCACTGCAACGTTTGATTATCATGCCCGATCATTCTACTTTCTTTTTTCTTTTTTTTTTTTTTAAGGCTTTCTTCTCTCTCTTTCTCGTACGAGGCTTAAGGATAGAGCAATCGCTCCTCTTCATTTCATTCCGAAATGGAGAGGCACTAACTACCGGAGAACCGGGCCGGGGAAGTTTTGGTTTTCCGGCAAAGCAGGAAAGGAATGAGCCTTTTCCGCCGGAGAGAGAACAGCGAGGCGCTGTCAAGCGGACCGATCCGGGATTCGGAATGAATGCTGTTTCGGGGAAAGTCAATCATTCTGCGCTGCGCCCACTCGACTGACAAGGAGGAGAGGGGAGGGGAGGGCTTACCCCCTCTCCTCTCACGTAAGAGAACACTTCGAGACTTGTTCGAGACAGGGGCTTCAGTGAAGGGCTTAGTCTTTTTTCTAAAAAAAGGAACTATACTAACCCGAGACCCCATAAGCTAAGAGAGGGAAAATCCAAACACAGAGTGCTTATGATAGGAATGAATGCTTCGGTGAAGTCAGTCAGAATCTGACGTCAATAAGGGGGAAATCACGACATCGGATCGGGAAGTGGTTTCTTCCCTCCCTGCTCGCTACGCGACTCTTGACGCGCAGCTCTCTCTGTGTAGTCGTAGTCGTTGCAGTCGGCATTCTATAAGCGGCGCCCAGAATGCCTCTTCCTACTGCCTCCTTCCCCGCGCTGGGGAAGCTCTCAGGGAACTGGAAGTTGACAAAGTCAACGTGTTGTAGATTGACAAAGGCAACCTTTGGATTATGTCGTGACTTCTATGGATGAAGTCAGCTAAACTCCAACAGTCGTGACCATGACGGTTTGGTTAGGCTTGGTTGACTTTGTCAACTAAGAGGCGGCCCTTAGTAGCTTGTTGACAAAGGAACCCCATTCGATTCCATTCCTTCCATTGTTGAATCGAAAAGAGAAGCGGCTTGATCCTGACGCTCTGCTCCCCGGAGAACCGGAAGAACGAAAGCATGACTGACTGAGATGTGCGTGCGGAGGGCCGAAAAAAAAGCAATATCAATATCCACAAGATCTAATTCGTCTTTTTTCTTATGTAGTGGAAACGCCTCACAATCTTCAGTTTTACGCTTAAGGGAAGAAATGTTCTTGGTGGATGCAGGACCTGGGACCCCCAGAATTTGTATGCAAGATGAGCCTACAGGAGTGCCAATCAACCGAGCCACAAGGTTTGAGAATAAGGTGGGATCCCTGGATTTAGTGGCTGGTGAATCACTGATCAAAGAGCATATTTTGGAGAGATTCTTCATCGATCTAGTGGCCGGTGAATCACTGATCAAAGAGCGAGCAGCCGCAAGGTTTAATGAATTGGTGGGATCCAAAGATTTAGTGGCTGGTGAACCGCTTCTTCTTCTTCCACGAAGATTCAGACAAAACCGAGCTTGGATGGAACTGAACAAGATTTGGCGAACGAATACTAAGGTGAAAGGCTTTCTTATTGAGAAAGTAAAAGGAGGTTATTCAGTAGCAATCGCAGGTTTCATTACTTTTCTTCCATTCCGTTCTCTCAACACTCAAAGGATAGCGAATGATCGATTCACCATTGAGAGCATTAACCCCAAAGGGACGAATATTGTGGTGTTGTGTTCTAACAGCGGCAGATCAAACAAGCACTTTTTGAGCCTTACGAAAAATAAGAAAACCACTATCTAACAAGTCAAACAACGAGATGGTCACTCGTTAGATAAAAAAAAGATTCCACTACTATGGAAAGCTGAGATAGATCGAATCTTCCACCGAAAACTCACTATTTTCATAGATCAAGAAAAAATTCCATTTTCGAAAGGCCTTCGGAACTATTATAGTATAGTCTGATAAAGAGTTTAAATATAATAATATATAAGATATATATTTATATAAATCTTTATTATTATAATTATATATATATTATTATATTAATAAAGATTAATAATTATATAATCTTTATTAATATAATTAGCTTAGCCGGGAGAATCTAGTCATTTCGAGTTAGGCTCTCTCGTCGCCGGGTTTTTTTTTGCTTCTTTCTCACCGAAAACGGAGAGTCGGACGGAAAGATTGACTTGTTCCGGGAATAGGGCTGTTCAGAGTCAAAGAAGACTAGACTGAGGCTACCTTTGGCGCTTACCCTACTAGGAAAGAACATCTTTGACTAAGCACGAGGAAAGTTTCGTAAAGGGAGGAGTAGGAGTAGGAGAGTGCAGTGCATTAGCACTTCTAAGAATCCGGAAATCATTTTGCAACTTTTGGACTGACTTTGTAGGGCTATCAAATCTCTTTGGCTCGCTCCTCCGTTCAGGTCTTTCTTTATTCTCGGTCAATATCCATAATAAAAGAACACGAGCAGCAAGTCCACTAACAAAAAGCCATTCCCATTCCATACAAAATGAAAAGGCAGTCACTGAAACGATTAGGGAGTCAGCTGATTCAGATGGTTTAGGCGATTCACTAGTGCCAAAAAAGTGATCTGACATAGATAGCCTTAGAGCAGGATCTAAAAAAACGTATTTGAGGATAGACCTATGGTTATTCTTTGATTCTTTGATGGTTCACACACGCTGGAGTCGGCATAGCTCTTTATTCACCCCTTTCTCTGAGAAGGCCATGATCATTCTAGTTAGACTTCCCGACCAACATCGCCGAATATGAAGCGCTTTGAAGATGGCTTTAGAGATGGATATTCAAAACCTATTTATGGACCAAGTCAGAAATTTAAAAACAAGGGATGAGAAAAGCCGGCCTTACAAGCTAATTGTGGACAACTTTTTGAAGTGCTTCAATCACATACATATCAAATCTCTAGGATGGGTAATAAGCAAGCGGATGCCTTGGCTACCATTACATCCATGTTGTCTTTCACTGATGATAATCCCCCTTGACTGTAAAATTCCAATGCCTGCACAGAACTCTTATGTTATAAGCCTTTCACTCTCCCAGCCTGTGCCTTAATGCCATGTGGTTCTAAAACATCAATCTCCCCCGCGGAGGCTATTTTTTTTTCTAGGAAATGTGTTGTACCGCGACGGAACGGAACCTGACTTAGATGCACACCGTTGAGGCTCAACAAACCATTCATGAAGCTCATGCAGGAGCATGCGGTGGTCACGGACATGCGCTAGCTAAGAGAATGGGTGAGGGTACTATTGGCTGACTATGGAGAAGTACAGCATAGAGTTTGTGCGTAGGTGTAAGGAGTGTCAGACTCATGGGGATTTCATCCATGCCCCTTCTTAGAGTTTGTTTCACACCCGGTTTCGACCGTCCAATTCTTCCTCTAGTCATGGTCACCATTTCGTTATCACCGCTACAGACTACTTCACCAAGTGGGTTGAAGCAATAATTGGTATTGCTAAGGCCGATGGGAAAGGCGTGGCATGCTTCATCTACACTCATCTTCTTTATGGATTCGGTCTTCCTAAGTATATAATATTTCTTAGATAACGGTACCCGAACCGTCATGTTAGCAATCGGAGTTTAGGATGACTCATCATTTTAGCTTCGGTCAAGCTGAGGCCACAAACAAGACCACGCTTAGTATCCTCAGCAAGTCAGGAGAAGAATTAGGATTGAAAGTAAAAACCCACACCCGAAACCCGAAGGGCGCTTATCGCACAAAATTTTGTACCCGCACTCCACCTTCCTCGGTCTACAGGACAGAGGCCGAGATAGAGATCAGCCTTATCTCTCTCCACTTTTGAGAACCAGCAGCATGTTGAATGCTTACACGACTTGAACTCTTAGACGAGCGTCGACAACATACCATGGACCACTTGGCTACATACCAAGGTTAGATCGGTCTCACGATCAGCGCATTCGACACCGGGCTCGTCCTTAAACGGCAGTTCGATAGGCTTAAGAAGTTCGACACCAGGTTCCCAAGAATGCGTTTGAGCTTCTCACCGCTGATGGCGAACCCAGCCCCGGTTTGTACCTCAAACGATTCTATGCATAGCAATCTCAATCCATTCTCTCATGACTCCAGAATTGCCCTGCCACCCCCCCCCTCTCTATCAAATTCACTTGCATTTGCACTACGCATACACATCTTTGAATTTCATGCATGTATAGATTTACATTTCCTAATCACTTTTCTCATTTCCATATGCATGTACAGATTGACTTGCTTTCCAAAAACATGACCGTCAAGTTGATAAACTATTAAGCGGTCTGAGACTTGACCTTATTAAGGGTTATTGTACTCAAATCAGGTCACGCGTGAAACTATCTGACCGTTGACTTCAAACTACTTCATTTCAATTCATTAACCATCTCTCTAAAACAAGAATAGCTTCAATCTTCATTGTCTAATCTTCATCTTCTCCACAATGCACTTCCCGTTATCATTCATGTGATTAACACTCACACTTCACTGCACAGGGTATGTACATTTATGCATATCTTTTTTATTGTTAGTCGTGCCTACTTCCTCAGTGAATGCCCACTTCATGTGCTTCTTTATATAAGGTTTAAGTAGTTCAAAGATGCCTTCGAAGGAGCTGAGCTTTTGAAGGACCCCTTTCTTTTCTCCAGTGTGGTGATGGCCTTAAAGAGCTCATAGAGCATCCTCTGCAATCTTCCATGATCATGCATGAAAGAGATGGCTTGGGAGGTCATTGTGTTCTCCCAGAAGAGGCCATTCTGATACAACCAATGTCTGGACCCGACATAGATTCTTTCTGTCAGCTCTATAGTGGAGAATGGCAGTGGTAGACTGTCCTTTCCAGGTCTGGAAATGAAAAGCTCCTATTTTGCCTTGACAGCGACATGAATCGGTTGCTGGTGAATTGGTCGAGCAGCTCAATCTCTCTGACCAAGATGTGAAATTGATAGCAAAGTGAATCGACATTAAATATATATGGAAGATTATTCCCCTCTAAAATCGGTTCATGTTGAAACCGCTTGCGCTGAATGTTGAAAGATTCCATGAAAATCTGAAGGTTGATTTTTTATTCTTCAACTAAAGAAAGATCCCCTTCAGCTTTCTTTCCTTTCTTTTCTTTCGGGTGAAGGATCCTATTCTCAAAATGTTGGGATAACTCAAATCTGACCGAGGATCCTATTCTAATCTTTAGGTAAAATTGAGACATAATTTGAGGATAATTCAACTAAAACGCTCATGTTGAAAGATTTATAAATAGACTTTTTTGAGTGAACATTTAGGGCCTGAAATTCGCTGAATGTTGAAAGATCCCATTCTCCAAAGTGTGAACTATAATATTTATAATGTAAGTAACGCTCATGTTGAAAGATTTATAAATTTAAATTTTTGAGTGAATATATTAATATAAATAAATAAAAAGGGATTCTTGTTATTTCGAAGCCTGAAATTCAGTTGATCAAGCGTCGTGGGTCTGAAAAAACAAAACTAAACGAAAAAAGGATAGGTGCAATGGAAGCTGTTCTAACGAATGGAGTTGACGGCGTTGGTAGAGGAATCTATCTATCGGAACTCCAGAAGGGCTATATACGTACTGAAATCTCAAAGGAAAGGATTCATCACGAGCCGTATTGTATTTTACTTTTTAGAATTGTGAATCGATCCCAGTGAGAAAATCATTCACTCAAGAGTCTGATAGATCTTTTGAAGAAATGATGAATCGGACGAGAATCAAGATAGAGTTCCATTCTACATGTCAATGCCAACAACAATGAAATTGATAGTCAGAGGAAAATCCGTCGACTTTAGAAATCGTGAGGGTTCAAGTCCCTCTATCCCACAAAAAGGCCCGGTTGACTCCCTAAGCATTTATCCTCTTTTTTAGTCAGCGGTTTCAAATTAGGTATGTTTCTCATTCACTCTACTCTTTCACAAATGGATCCGAGCAGAAAGATATATCTCTTACCACATAGTTAGAAAGACTATATATGTATGTACAAACGAACATATATGGAAAAGGAATCCCCATTATTGAATCATTCACAGTCCATATCGTTACGCTTACACTTACAAAACAAAGGTTCTTTTTGAAGATAAAATAAATTCCGGTAAGATTCCAAAATCTTTCTTAGTCCCTTTAATTGACATAGATCTAATCTAGGTCCTCTAGTAGGATGATGCGGATGGTCGGGATAGCTCAGCTGGTAGAGCAGAGGACTGAAAATCCTCGTGTCACCAGTTCAAATCAGGTTCCTTTTTTTTTTCTGAAAGAAATATATATAGTTCATTGATTTCGCTCTTTCCTACGTTGCTTTCCGGGGCCCATCTAAGTGATGTGCGCGGTACAAAGTTCATGATGCAGAACTCTTTTGATTCATCCTATCGGCTCTGCTCATCCCAAATAGATATGATATCCTCAAGATTGCGGAATATAAATGAAGCCCTTTATCCCTAAAAGGGGTACTTTACTCTGTTTCATCTAAAACAGAACGTAAAAATCTTCCTTGAAAATCTGGAGTCGTAGAAGTTCAGATCATCTTCGTTTCTTATCATTCAATGAGCATCCTTTATTTCATAGAAATTGGGGGCAATAGAATATCCTTGCGTAGGGGCCAACCGATCCAACTTTAAGGCATCAAGATACGTTTCAGGCGTGGATGATTATCATAAGAGATTCCCAACATATCAAAAGATTAAAGTTCTTGAAGATCTGCCACTTTTCAAAATCAAGAAAACAGACGGGATTCCAGGATTCGATTCCTCCCTGGGGCAATTTGATGCATACCTATTCCGGTTGATCCACACCATAAAGTATTATCGTAAGATGATACACACTAGCTAACAATCCGCCTGGTGCTACATCATAGGCACACTTGGAACGTAGATAATTGTAACCATATACAGATGAAATGACAGCAATGGAGTACCTCGGTCTTTATTTTTTCTCTATTCCATTCCTTTGTAATCGAAGCCCAAAGATCTATGAACTAGCTCATGCTTGACTAGCCAAGCAGATGAACGACCCTGCATCTTCTCGATCTCTCCCACATTGATTCTTTGTATGAGTATATAACATTGACGATGAAATTGATGAAGATGGACCCGATGTTATTCCGCACAAAAACATCCTGCCTGATTCACTAATTCGTGGGAAGATACTGAATGTATTTGAGCTTCAGAAGGTCTCTTAAAAGTAGATGGCGATTGATAGAGTCATCCTTGATCGTCATTTCAAGTATGAGTACTGCGTCCAACATGAAACTTGTGATTGGTAGTAAAACATAGATTTTCCTGTTGGGACCCTCTTCATATCTTTCTCGAGAGACCTTCTGACGAAGTTTCGTTATAGCATCTATCACTGCCTCTGGTTTAGGTGGGCAGCCCGGCAAATAGACCAGGAATTTGCTTATCGACTCCCCGAACTATAAGAATAGGTACTGAATGAACATCCCTCCTGTAATAGTCAAGGCTCCCATAGCATAGCAATTACTTCTTTTTGTTCAGGCATTTGTTCATAGTTTCTCACTAAAGAAGGAGCCATTTTCATTGTGACTGTGCCGGCAGTTAAAATGAGGTCGGCTTGCCTAGGACTCGATCTTGGTACCAGTCCATAACGATCAAAGTCGAATCGCGAGCCTATTCTATTTATTACTATATATTATAATAATATATATATATATATATATTATTATATAATATATTATTATAATTAATATATATTTATATTAATATATTATTAATAATATATATATATAATATAATAATATATATATATTATTAATATAGTAAATATATCTAATTACATTATTTTAAATATATTTATAATATATTATATATTTAAAATAATGTAATGTAAAGTAATGAAGCAAATTCAATGAAGCAACAACTGGTACCATAGAGAGGCGGCCATAAACTTGAGAGTCTTGACCCGGGTTCATGTGGAACCCATTCTCACCGCTTGAAATTCGCTGAAGAAAGATCCCATTCTCCAAAGTGTGAACTATATATATATATATAAAGAAGTCAGTCACGAAAATGAAAGATAGCATTATATCATTCTATATTCAGATTTCTTAGGCTAAAACGAAAATGAAGCATAATTTAGAGATTCCATTTTTGAGTGAAAAGGAAGGAGAATTCCACACATATCAAAAACGCCTCATTCTGACATTTAGTGAACATTTTGGAGAATTCCACTCAAAGGAAAATGAAAGATAGCATTCAATATGAGTTATATGAAATTGAAAATATTCAATGAGACCAAAATAAAGACGTTCTCACTTAGGGATAAGTCAAGAGTTTAATATATATATATATTAAAAAAGAAATCTTTATATATAAAGAAATATATAAAGAAATAAATTTATATATATAAATATATTTATATATATATATATTTATATTTCTTTATATATAAATTAAAAGATTTATTTATAATCTTTAGGTCAAATTTTGGGAGAATGAAACTAAAACGAAAATGAAAGATAGCATTCAACCATTTAGTTTTAGGGATAACTCAAATCTGACCGTATGGAAGGATCATATTGAAGATCATTCAATGAGGCATAATTTGAGCAAAAACAAGTTCAATTGAGGCCGAGCCCTGAAATTCATTAGATTATGGTTATGGAAATAACTTCCATTTTATTTTCGGTCAAGTAACGGAAATTCCATAGTCCATAGAATGACACAATTAATAATATTAAACACTGTCTCCATTGTTGATTTTCCTTCTTTTTGATCGTCTGAATATTCAGGAGCTAAGACCATTCCAATGCTCCTTTTCGCCATGCATAAACTGAACCGACGAAAATAAAAGCTTCTATAAAGACTGATACGCCAAATAGATCGGATATTCAAATTTCGACATAAAAAACAAAAAAAACTAAAGCAAGTCATAGCGGATTCGAAATTGTAACCAAGCATCCCCCATGGGTTCTATACCCGATTTATAACTAGAGCATGCAGCCGATTATGGATACATATTTATATTAATAGTTTGCAGTGAGGGATCTTTATAGGTAGTCTCTATCATGCTTTCACTTCCGCCCCAGAACTCCCATGCCTTTCTTGGTTGGACCAACCCAACCGGCTCCGCTCGGGCTCGGGCAAGAACCAGTCTCTCTATTGGTTGGAGAGCAGTCAAAGAATGAACCAAACCAAATGATTGTTCTAGAATGGCTATTCCTCACAATCGCTCCTTGTGATGCTGCGGAACCATGGCAATTAGGATCTCAAGACGCAGCAACACCAATGATGCAAGGAATCATTGACTTACATCACGATATCTTTTTCTTCCTCATTCTGATTTTTTTTTTCGTATCACGGATGTTGGTTCGCGCTTTATGGCATTTCCACTATCAAACGAATCAAATCCCGCAAAGGATTGTTCATGGAACTACTATAGAGATTATTTGGACCATCTTTCCTAGTATCATCCCTATGTTCATTGCTATACCATCATTTGCTCTGTTATACTCAATGGACGAGGTAGTAGTAGATCCAGCCATTACTATCAAAGCTATTGGACATCAATGGTATCGGAGTGCGCCTCTTCACGAGGGTGATTTAAGTGCAACGAAATGTACCGGTGGTTCGCGAAGCATCTGGCTTACCGGTAATCTCCCATTCCCGTCGTCGAGAGACTATCAGAACTATAGCATGCCAGAAACGGGGAGTTGAGGTGCTTAGACCTATATCCCGAAATGCTCCCAGCATAGGAGCCTATGGTTCCATTCTGGTTGTTGCTGGAGGTACACATCCCTCTTCTCGGTGTGGAGCGAGATAGGAGAAATAGATGCTCAGCCTGCAATGTCCGATAACGGCGCTGAAGTAGTGAATCTATCGGCACCACAGCAGTGGCATACAACTTTGGACCTAACGGCCGGCCCCGTCACCTTTCGGAA